TTATCACTTGATTTGGAAATAACGAATGGATTACTAGTAATCCATATTGCTCTCACTAAAGTACCCACCCATATAGATAGCAATATATCACTCGCGCCTCTGTTACAGTTACAAGACGGCGATTCTAATCTAAATAGAAATGGTTTCCATGCAATCAGAAGAGTATGTATGTACACTCTACACTTTATTTCCCTGGGATTGTAGTTCAATTGGTCAGAGCACCGCCCTGTCAAGGCGGAAGTTGCGGGTTCGAGCCCCGTCAGTCCCGACGGAATCAAATCCAATAAAAAATACATTAATTCATTTCTCCATTTGAATGTGAAAGGGATACAAATAGCGAATTTCATTCCCAACGGACATTCCTCTATTTGATTGATTTTTTATTTATTTTATATTTTCGTTTCACATTTCTCATCAAACAAATACGAAAATTTCCATTCCCTCACCCAATAATGATTGATGGTAGAGAGACGTATGTGGATTGCTACAATTATTGGGTAGCATCATATTTGAGATTCCAAGGGATACCGAAAACGTACTAGGTCTGACTTTTGCGATTGCTCCCGATGCGTGTAATAGAAGATTAGATCTTTTTTTATCCCTTATACTTGTACTTATTTTTATCATACTTATTTGTTTTCCACAAAAATTAGATCATTAAAAAAAGTACTTAACCCCTTCTTTTCTATTTCGCTTCTATTCTTTGTTTGGTTTTGTTTGTAACCAATGGAAATGTAAGGGCGGTTAAATGATACTTAAGCAAATAATTGTATTAGAAAGGCGATAGCGATAGGTTATAGAAAAACAAGAATGGAAAAGAAGGAGAAATCAAAATACAAAAGAAAAATAAAGGGGTTGGATCAGGAATCCAATTTTGTATTCGGTATGGATAAAAGATCTTCCTATGTTATACTATTCAATTCTCGACGATGAATTGATTTGATAGCTCAGATATTGTTATTCATGATATTGAATCGACGGGCGAAAGATTTATCATCTCTATGGGATTAAATCCCGAGTTATTGCCAAATAAAAAAAACAATGAGATTATGGAAGTAAATATTCTCGCATTTATTGCTACTGCACTTTTCATTCTAGTTCCTACTGCGTTTTTACTTATAATATACGTAAAAACAGTCAGTCAAAGTGATTAATTTGAATCAAACTTGAACTTCTTTTCTTAGTCAATGATTGAAGAAAAAAAAGGATTTTCATCTCGTGTCTTAAATGAAATTGGCGGACTAGAATCGGCGGTATAGTATTCTATGAGATCCGATAGCTAGTATGGTAGAAAGAAATATATGAATCTTTCTACCATACTAGCTATTATTGTAATGTAACAAGTTGTAATATATATATCTTCTTGATATACGTATGGATATAGGTAATGTACATAGCATTACGATTCTATTTCTTTACTTCATCTACAATAATCAATCGAAAGGCAATTCTTAATATTACGGTTCTAGTTCCTAGATTTCAGATTATTTTCAATAGGAATTTCGGTATCCATCGAAAGAATCAACGAGGATAAATGGTATGGGCGTATATTAATAAAAGAAAATTACTCGATTTTCTTTTAGCATTCCGAAGAAGTAATTGATCGAACAGTTAATGGATGATCCAAAAGGTTCTCTGGGAATTTCTTCTGATTTTGAAAAGAAAGGCTAAAATCCATCATTTTTAACTCTTGAGTCATGATATGAAATGAGTCAACAAAGCAGAAATACAATTTTTCAAATAAAATAAGAAAACAAGTGATAAAGTAAGTGCGCTATATGTGACTTACCCAAGGTAAGATCTTATTATGCGCAGTCTCTCTTTGAACAACCGCTATGTATATCTTATTTCCCATACAAGGTGCGTATCTACTTCATAACAGAACTTTTTTTCTCTTTGACCAGTAAAGAGAAAGAGGTAAACAAATAAAAAGAAAATGAAAAAAAAAAAGACTTTGCAAAACGATCTAGAAAAGAATCGATACGGTTGATTCCTCAACTCAATTAGTAGTACCTCTAGAGTCCACTTCTTCCCCATACTACCAGTGAAAGGGAAAATGTAAAGACTACCATTAAAGCAGCCCAAGCAAGACTTACTATATCCATGTAAATTATGTCCCCTATATCTATGAAGGAATTATTCCATTATTGTTCACTAATAATAGTGGAATCACTGGCGCAGAGTCAAAAAGGGATTCTGACCCAACACCGTTGATGAAAGGATCCAAGAAATTCGCTTCTAACAAGTTCTTAGAGGATATGATTTTTCTAGTAGAATCGGGGGGCGGTCTATTCCATTCTTGACTAGGGTTTATTGAAAAGAAAGAATGGATTTTTGCATTTGATATAGAAAAGCCAATTTTCCATCGAATGCAATATTTATTGAATGCCTCAATACTTAGAGACTGCCATGAGTCTGTATAGAAAGTACCTTCAGCCCTTTCTACAACCACTAATTAGATTTTTCGTCGGACTATCCAATCTAATTCAAAACCTAGTAA